TTACCGCAGCTTGCCAAACAAAGGCTAAAAGAAAAAAGAGCAATGGTATAACTGGCATAAAATCAACGATTGGACTCAAAAAAGCGTAGGCTTCAGGCAATTTGGCAACGAAAAAACTACTCGAAGAAAGGGCATAATTAAGACAGATACAGATCAAACTAAAGATATTAAGCATAACAGACATTCTTTTCTTGGAGATAATTGCATTTTGATTGAGTTATTTATATAAGATAAGGAAAAAAATGAATAAAGCAAAGTAGATAAAAAAATCCTTCTTTTTTTTAACTTACTCAATCAAAAAACCTTCAATTCTTCCATTAGAATTGAAGAAATCATACTTTCATACAATATCTTAATTGAATTCGATGTAATGATCAATAAATTCAGTTTAATTTTATATATAAATGTGTCCAAATCCTAATAAAAAACCTGGATTCTACACAGATATTTGGACGGGAATTGACGAACAATTAATAAAAATATTATTGTTTATTAGTGTCGAATAGAAGTGGGGCGTGGCCAAGTGGTAAGGCAACGGGTTTTGATCCCGGTATTCGGAGGTTCGAATCCTTCCGTCCCAGAGCATATGTGATTTTATCACAAGAAAAGATTGCTTTTTTTTTTTAATCTTATGTCTCCTTACTTTTTTATTGACTTTTCAATGATGCATTAATAATAAAAATACGAAAGAAAAATTTTTATAATCCTTAGCCCGTAAATTAGTTAGTTTAATTGAACTATGAATTCTATGCGTTTTTTAATTCTAAATAGAGATTTTAGTACCAATCTAATTTCATCAACGAGATTAAGTCCCCTATGCTAATACTATATTGGGTTAAAATAAAAAAAAGTAAGAACAAATATTGAATCTAGTAAATCTCTTGAGTTTTGTACCTAGAAAAGAGAGTCTAGTATAAATATTAATTTAAAATAAAAGAAGAATGCTTTTTGGGCATCATTCCCATAAAATTTTTAGAATAAAGCGGAGCTAATCAACAACGGAACTATTTCAATATCTTTAGCTGTTCAAATCTTATTCAAATAAACAAAATCAAATTACATATGTAAAAAATTGATTTTTAACTTTTTGAACTTAAGTTTTAGGTATATTTCATATAATGATTAAAATTAAAACGGGGTGATTTATACATTTTATTAAACTTACTTTCTCCAAAGATTACAGAAAAAAATCACCAAACCCCAGCCAAGAAAAAAAAATACGTAACGTATAAAACGAATAAATATTTCTATGTATTAATTTTTCTATCGAAGTGACAATGGTCTTTACATTTTTATGAAAAATATTTTGGCACTTTCTATTTTAGTTATACTTCTATTCTTTAGAAATCAAATGAATCTACTATTCCAATATTTTTAAATATAAAAAAAATATATAATTCTCTTATAGTAGAATATAGATTTCTATGTATATATTACTGAATAAACCAATGACTATTCATGATTCCATAATTGAATCAATTGCATACTGATTCCAAATTTGAGGAATGTTATGGTAAAACTTCGTTTGAAACGATGTGGTAGAAAGCAACGTGCGACTTGAAGGACATGATCTTTTGTGGATTCTTATATCCGCCATTTTATATAAAATAAAAAAGTGCTTTTGGCTCGACATCCTTTGTTCTGTTCTACTAGAACCCCAATTTTTGGGGTTGGAATTTAAATAGGCCAAGATGGAGCTCGAGTAGAAATTATTGATTCATTTCATAAAGGCAAGAATCTAGGGTTAGTATCAATTAATAAGTTGAAACAGCTTCGTAAGTTTATTTTTGACAAATAAATCGAAAGGATCCAATTGGAACAAGTTTCATATCCCATTCCAATAAAAAAAGTAAAATTTACTTGAATTGATAAAAACTTTTCGATCAAAAGTATATCGTGCGGGAATCAACCGTTTGTATGATTCTTAGATATAAATAAATGAAAAAGGGTATGTTGCTGCCATTTTTAAAGCATTAAAGATCAACGAAGTAATGTCTAAACCCAATGATTCAAAGCAAAGATAAAAGATTCCGGAACAAGGAAATACCTTTTCAATCAAGTGTCTCACCAACTGGATCAATTAAAATCGATTTTGAATGAGACAAAAAAAAGGGGGGGGTTAGAGACTACTCAATAAATGAAATGACAAAAGGTTTTAATTTGAGCTATATAAGAGTTATTCAACTTGAGTTATGAGTAAAATAAAAAATATTTTTTTCAGGAAATCAAAACAAAAAAGGACTAAATTTCGAGTTTGATTTTTAATTTCTTTTTTCGGACGTATTTGCCATTTGATTTCTATATATGCATAAGCATAACTTCAAATCATTTTTCTCGAGCCGTACGAGGAGAAAACTTCCTATACGTTTCTAGGGGGGGTATTGTTCATCTAATCTATCCCAATGAGCCGTCTATCGAATCGTTGCAATTGATGTTCGTGCACAAAGAGAAGGAAGAGATCTTCGGAAAGTGGGGTTTTATGATCCGATAAACAATCAAA